TTGAAAGATAACCCAAAAAATTGAGAAAAATATTGGATAATTGGTTTATATGAATCCTATTCGGCTGAGACCAAAAATAAAAATGACATTCCCATAAGTTTACAAGGTAATATTTCCATTTCTTCATCAGAAGAGGAGTTCCTTTTGAAGACATAATTGATTTTCCTTGATATCGGAAATAGTGCATGAAGGGATCCTTGAACAACCATAGCATGGTATGAAAATCATTACGAAAAACGACTTTCAAATGTTCTATTTTTCCAAAAAAATGTGTTCGATCAAGAAAAGCTATAGAAGATGTTGATCGTAAATGATAAGATTTTTTACGTAGAAAAAGAAATATGGATTCCGATTCATATACATGAAAATTATATAGGAACAAGAAGAATCTTCGATTCTCTTTTAAAAAAAGAGAGTTCTGTTTCATTTTTTGAGTAGTAAAACTATTCCAATTATGATACTCATAGAGAAAGAATCTCAATAAGTGCAAAAAGGAGGCATCTTGTATCCAACAACGAAGGTTTTGAACTATTAGTTCAAAATGGATCGGATAGGGTATTAGTATATTTAATACATGATTTAAATGTACAAATTTATCCTCTAAAAATGGAAATGTAGAATGAATGGATCCTAAATTAATCGATTTTTCTATTTCTTTACCTTGGTAGGAGGATACTAATCGCAATGCAAATGGAATTTCTACAATGACAGCAAACCCCTCTGATATCATTTGAGAATACAAATTTTTATTATGCCCAAGAAAATTTTTGTTTTTCGAATCATTATCCAAAATAATCAAATGCTTCTGTTGATACATTCGAATAATTAAACGTTTAACAATTAGTGAACTATATTTATTGTCATAACTTAAAATTTGCATAGACTCATAAGGAATCGATTTAGTTAACCCAAAATCATGAGCAAGTGCATAAATATATTCCTGAAAGAGAAGTGAATATAGGAAGTCTCGTTCTCGAGATCTATCCATTTTTAAATATCTTTGTAATTCCTCCATTTTAAATTCGATTTGAACCAAAACTGAGAATTTCTTGGTCCATCAAATGATACATAGTACGATACAGTTAAAACAAGGTATATTATTTAATTAAGAAAAGAATAGATACCTTGAAGATAATTAATTAACAGATTCTATCTTTTTCCACCTAATTGGTTTTTTTGTTTGTTATACGATACCCAAGATGGTTATAAATCCTTTATTTTTGCAACCCGACCGCTCTTTTGACTTTAGAAAAATTTTTAATTATGTTTCTCAATATACTGTTTCTTTTACACATTCGTCTCCACTAAGGGATATAGTTAATAGTTAGGATTCGGAAAAAGTGGAGAATCCACTTATTATTTTTAAGTAAGGTTATGAAATAAAAAACCTTTTTCCGCACCTGGAACTAATATATTTCTAACGTATAATTAGATCGGGTAATTATTCGAATTAAGAACATGAGCTCGTTGCTTTTTTTCTCTATAATTTAATTTGAGCTTTTCGGCTCTATCCATTTATTCACTCGATCCGACCATAAATTTTTTTGTACCGCTCTTAAGAATTAAAACTCTAAGAATCATAAATTACTTTATATAATAGACCAATTCTGTAAGTTAAGTAAGGATTTATTATTTTTATCTTAGAGTTATTCATTTATACGACATGCTGTTTTTTCCATTCGTTCCCTCTCAGGATCAGTCGTGATCTTACAAACTCTACCAACGGTATGGACGAATCCGTTGCTTCATCCAAATGTGTAAAAGATTCTAGCCGCACTTAAAAGCCGAGTACTCTACCGTTGAGTTAGCAACCCAAAACTTGAATTCTAATTATAATAGATAGGATCGGAATTAAAAAAGAAATTGGACAGCCCAACCCCATCAAAAAGATTTCTTTATTTATGTTCATAATTGAATATAAATAAAGAACAAAATGAAAATAGAAAAAATTATCATATATATAAGATAAATAGATCTTAGATCTTAGTTTTTCATTCAGAAGATACTTTTTGTATTGTGTCAATCGAATCCAAGAAACTTATTATTTACATGAAGCAAAGTAACAAAACTTATAGGACGTGGATAAATAGATCTATTTATCCACGATCAATTATATTTGCTCAATACACTATTGTCAATATAAATATTAAGAAAAAAAAGACTTGTGTTAGATTGGCACTTCATAAATAGAAAACCTACATAGAGAATAAAAAAGTGTAGAAAAGAAAAAAATGATAAAAGGGACACTCCCTCTTTTTTCTATTTCTTAATTGTTGCATTTAATTTCGTGTAATTAACGCGAAGTTACTTAAATATCTTTGCCTTCTTTAAAATATCATGAACAGTTCCCGTGGGTTGAGCGCCTTTTTCAAGGAAATTTAAAATGGCGGGAACATTTGAATAAGTTTGATTCTTTATCGGATCATAAAAACCGACTTTCTTAAGATCTCTTCCCTCTCTTCGGGATCGAACATCAATTGCAACGATTCGATAGATGGCTCATTGGGATAGATGAAAATTCCCCCCTTAGAAACGTATAGGAGGCTTTTTCCTCGTACGGCTCGAGAAAGAATGATTCGAATTTAGATCATACTATGATAGAGTGACAATATAGATCTATAAAATAAAATCATCAATTAAACTATGATTTTGTTCGTTTTTCTTCCTTACCGAAAAACCTGACAAGAAAAAAACATTCGTACTTATAACTCAAGTTAGATAATTCTCAAAGAGTTCAAAACCCGGAATCTTTGACATTTTCTTTATTGAGCTCTCTCTAACCAATTTTTGTCTCATTTAAAATACACCCTTTATTCCTTTTTTTATTTTTTTCTGCTCAAATTGTTGAGATAATTTAAATTGGCGTTTTCTTGTTCCAGGATCGTTTATCTTTGTTTTGAATCATTGGGTTTAGACATTACTTCGGTGATCCTGAATCATTTCAAAATGGCAGCAACATACCTTTTGTGATTTATTGACTATCGAAAAATCATGTGAATGCTTGATTCCCGTGTGATACACTTTTGATCGAAATAGTTTTTCCAATTCCAACAAAAGTTTCAAATCCAAGAAGGGGTTTTGTTCAAATTGAATCTTTCAAATTTCTATATCGAAGATATGCTTACAAAGTTGTTCCAACTTATTGATTGATATTAACCCTAGATCCTTACCTCTGAAAAAGAAATGAATCCTTTTTGCTCGAGCTACATCGTGTACTATTTACTTTAACTCACAACCCACCTAAATGAGGGTTACGTGTAGAACAAACTATGTCGAGCCAAGAGCACCTCACAATTCCTATGAATGGTGGATGTAAGAATCCACAACCGATCACGTCCTTCAAGCCGCACGTTGCTTTCTACCACATCGTTTTAAACGAAGTTTTACCATAACATTCCTCTAGTTTGGAACCCGTATGGAATTGATTCAATATGGAATCATGAATAATCATTGGCTCAATGAATAAATACAATAAATACAATAATACGGATAAAGAAATCTACTAAAGAAGGATCTTTAATTAGATTTGATTTCCAATAACTGAGTGAATATACGTTATTAAATTAACAAAAAAGCGAGTCCGGTTGCAAAGCGGCAGAAGTGGCTCGATAAGTATCGATTCCACAATTGCACACTTCTTCGAATACCAGAAAGCTAAAAAATGTTAGCAAAAAGCTCATTGATTAAAGAGACACAAACCATCAGAAAAACAGAAAATAAAAAGAAGGAAAATTTAAACCTAAAAGGAATGGAATAGACTAGGATTTTGAATTGAATCATCAATGATTTCACCCAGCTAGATAGATCTAAAATACAATTAATTTGTTTTTTTCATCCATAAATAGAAATTAAAAATAAAGAATAATCGAAATAGAGGTTTAGGTCGTTATTCTTTCATCTGATGATTGATGATAAAATAATTGATTGATAAAATCAAAAGGAATAACGGATCTTTTCACCAACAAGAAATGCTACTGTCATTGAAATAAAACAATTTCAATACATTATGGGCACGGTTTCTACTTTGGGTTGTTTTCAGGAATCTTTACACAAATTCCATAAAATATTTATGAATATAGAATAAAAAAAGGAAGGAGCATTAAGAATTCAAATAACTCGATATAGATATAGGATGTAAATTTTTTCTAAGTAACTAACTTCAATATATATAAGGTTGAGTAAACCGCGCATACGGTGAATAGCCCATTTCTTTTTTGAATATACATTGATCTCGATTCCTACCCCGATCAAAAATAGAATCTGTATGTCATCAGTACTCAGTTCGGTTTGGGAGAAAGAAAGTCAAAGATATGATTCTTTTATGAATCCGTAGAAATCGGAAACAGGGAACTGGTAAATAAACATTACACTCTTAACCAAATAAACGAAAGAGATTTATTTTTTTACATTACCTAGAACAAAACAATCCTATTCGAGGATTGGACGACTCTGGGACGGAAGGATTCGAACCTCCGAGTCGCGGGACCAAAACCCGTTGCCTTACCACTTGGCCACGCCCCATTTCTATTTCGATTCAACACTAATAAACACTAATACAGGTATTGATTGTTCGTCAATTCCCGTCCAAATATCCATAGAATCTGTTACATTGTTGCTAAGATTTGACACGTGTAGTTGTAAAATGAAACTGAATTTATTGATCATTACATATAATTCAATTAAGATATTGTATGAAAGTATGATTCCTTCTATTTTCGTTTGAGAATGGAAGGATTTTTGATTGGGTTAGTCAAAAAAAAGAAGTCTTTTTGGGCTGGGCTATTTTCTCTTTCTTCATTTTTAACTTATACCGATAACTCAATCAAAACAAAATACAATTATCTCAAAGAATGCAACATTTGTTATGCTTAATATCTTTAGTTTGATCTGTATCTATCTTAATTCTATACTGCATTCAAGTCATTTTTTATTTGCCAAATTGCCTGAGGCTTACGCTTTTTTTAACCCAATCGTAGATATTATGCCAGTCATACCTTTGT